GCTAAATGGCAATTGGCACATACAATTCGACCAGTTGCTTCTCGTGGATTTTCATAAACCTGCTGCGCAAAAATGGGATATGCATTTGAAATAGATGTTCGAGTTATTACATATATCATGATTGATACATAAATGGATCGAGTCATCTGTTCTTTTACCCAAGAAAAAGTATTTCTATTTTGCATGGTCCAATCATTGATCCCCGGAATTTCTACAATAAATTTGATAGGTAGCTAGTAGAATTCCCTATCCACAAGTTTGCCATTGTATTAATTATACTAAAAGTCTTGTATAAAAGTATTGTACTAGTAGAATATAGTATGAATACCTTGAATTGAAAAGGTAGAAGTATAAAGAATAAGTAAGATGAAAAATAATTTCTTTATACACAAAGAGAGGTTCTGATTTTATTGATATCAAAAGATCTAATGAATTATTCATTCATTGAATGATAAATTACTACAAGCGAAGGAGATACACGATTTAAAAAATGGAAGATCCAATATTTCACAATTGTATCTAGAATCACTGGAAAAGTGGAAACAAGACCAGATATAATCTGATCATTCTGAGCCAATCCAAAATCATTGTAGATCGAACCAATCATTAGTTCCCAACCATGGGTCGAGTGAAATCCGATCCATAAATCAGTAACTAAAAGAATTGAAAAAGCTTTGATTGTATCACTTAAGTTATAGAGAAATTCCTGAATCCATGAATTTAAAATGAAAAGTTCTTCATTACCCAGAAAAAAATAACCACTTAGAATAGCGAAACAGATTAGATTTGTAGAGAAATGCAAAATGATATGGAAATGAGATTCATTTTGTCTTTGGACCAATTGTATTGTTTCCTTGTGCATTCCTATACGAAGCCTTTGCATATGTGTCTCCGAGTACTCCTTTATCATCTCGTCCAACAGGAATAGTTCTTCTAATTCAATAAATTTTTCTAGAACATTTTTCTCTTGAATATCATTCAAAGGGATTTCGGATTGCCTAGTATTCCACCAATTAATAACCCAAGTTTCTAGACATTTCTTAAATGAGATAGAAACCCACCAGGGCAAAAAGATTATAGACACAAGATATGGGAGGGAAGCCAATGCTTTCTTTTTTTTCATTCTGTATCCGTGATGTGAATTGTTAATGAACCTGTTTCATTGGTCGATTCTATCTGAGATTTCTATGAAGTACGAATTATATAACAAGAGCCTATAACTCTAACAAGAATAAGGTATCAAACCTATGAATCTTTTCCTTTTTTTGTTTTTGTGTAAGAATTGAGTCTTTGGATCTAGAATAGAACATACAAGAAAGGCTCTTTTCGAATGAAAAAAAGTCAATATTCTTTCCATATTCCAGAGATCACAATTAGGAAAATTGTAACTAATTTTCCTTTCATTTATTCCTTTCAATGAAGACTCGAAAACCCATTTGAACTAACAAATAAAATTTGGATTGAAAGACGAACCCTACCGGATTCTTTAATTCTTTTATTTCCATTTCGAATTTGAAAGATTTCACTGTCTAACCGCAGCGCAGGGATAGGGGGATAGGGTATCAATTCAAAGGCCTAAAAAGAAAGAGGAATTATGTTTTACGAAAACAAAAGACATGCTAGGATATTTGATGAATCTATACTTATTTACTTATTACTTATTAGACCTTTTTTCTTTTACTAGTCTAAAGAGTGAAGCCAGACACCATGTGTATGCGTATACAAAATAGTTATTGTTCCATATACGTCTTCCCACTTTTGAAATGTATTAAGTTCCTTCTCTCATGCTGAGATTTATTCTTCAGTTCATTTCAAAAGACTTCAATGGGTACGCGCAAGAAATAGGCCAATTCGGCAGCTTTTTGTTCAATTTCTCGTGGAGTCAAATCCTCATCAGTACGGGTCAAGGGAATGGCTCCTTGACCCTTGATTTCCATATAAAGGACACGACGAGGAAAAAGACCCTCTCTCACCTCCATTCTGATTGATTGGATATCTTTCAGAAAGAAACGAAGGAAGATGCGACGATTTCTTCCAGGAAATCCCCAACGAAAAAGGGACATTATCCCTTCTTTTCTATCGAATCGGTCATAACCACTACCTACATTCCATGAAATTGTGCACCACAAATAAGAACTAATGAATAGACCTGCGATCCCATAGAAAGACATCACGATCCCTTGTGGGAAAAAAAGGATTTGCTGAGACGGAAATACGGATATCAGATTTTTACCAAGATAACTGGAAGTTCCAACCACTAAGAATCCTAGTGAACCTAAAAAAAGAATACAGGCCCAGCAAAAATTACTTGTTTTTCGAGACCCCGTTATAAGTTCTATCCATATATGTTCTGATCGCCAGTTCATACTATACTCGATCCAGTTGCATTCGATTGGAATTGAGAGAATAACCCAAATGGATTTGACTTGACTTTTATTGCTTGATCCCGAAGTAACTTTCATCAACTAGCAGCATTCCAACAGGAACCATTAGGAATAATTGGTTAGATACATTGAGTTTCTATTTAAAAGATTTTTCAAAAAAGATTTGCTGATCATTTTGAATTTCATCATTTAATTGATTAAGCTATAACCACATATACATGCATTAATGCCGTATATTATGCATTGGCATACATAACAAAACAACTCTTTCATTTGTTTTCGGAAAGGCCAAATATCATATATCCTACCATATTACATTAAAAAAAGTATCTGTATGATGATCCAGTGTTGAAATAAATTGATGAGATTTCATCATATTTAGACAATCTTATTTCTTTGGACATAAAGAGATAAAGAAGCCATTGCGATTGCCGGAAAGACTAGGCCCACTAAAGGAACAAAAATAGAGGGAAAGTTCAAATCTATCATAGAATGGGTACCTCAATTTCATATTTGTACCTATTAGAAATTTTAATTATAAAGATATATTCTAATAAGTCTATCTATTCATTATTAATATCTAATAAGTCTATCTATTCATTATTAATATTAATCTATTAAAACTATTAAAAAGAAATTAGAAATAATATTAAGATAATATTAATATGAAGTATTTAAGAATCAATAACGAATGTAGAACTCAATGAAGTATACCTATTCCTCTTTCGACACGAATATGTATGAGAATTTCCTTTAAGAAATTGGATTCTTCTTATCCCATTCTTATCTTCATCGTCTTTCTATCTTTACCTTTCAAAACAAAAAAGGTGTTTTGAAAGGTAAAGATAGAAAAGAGTTTCTTATGAGTTTCCGATTTTAACCAATCTTATCCAACAAACAGGGATTCCTAGTGAAAAACCGGGGGTTCTCACTAAATAAAAAGAACTTCTATATTCTTCTTATTTGTTATTTGAATATTTCTATTTTCTTTATTTGATTTGAGATTTCTTTTTTTTTAGTATTTTCTTTTCATTTTTTCGATCTATTTTTTTATCTCTTTTTCAATGAATATGTCAAAAGAACGGAAAAAATCATTTTATTTCCCTAATTTCTCGGAAGGAGAAAGAAATTCTTTTTTATCTTGTCGATAGAGGGATGCTTATTTCTAATCAGGAAGAGAGATAGAATAAAAAAAGGATCCGGGCCAAAAAGTCATTATCCAAAACTTCTGACTCTTACTACACTTATAACTGATGTCTCCAAAGAAAAAACCATCTTATTAGTTTTGTTTTTTTCATTATAATGAACTAAATGCGTATTCGCTACAAATAAAAATAACTGAAGCTAATGTTATACTTTCATTTGAAAATGAAGAATTTCAATCTTTTTGAAATTTTTTTTTTGAATCTTGATTCAAGGGAAGGAAACCGTGTAGCTGAAATAACTCATTCAGAACACCTTTTAAAAGATTACGTGGTACAATTGGGTCGAATAAGCCCTTATGGAATAAATACTCAGCCGCTTGTGAACCGTCGGGTACTGTCTTTTTCAATGTTTGTTCAATTACTCTTTTACCCGCAAACGCAATGTAGGCATTAGGTTCAGCAATAATGATATCTCCCAACATACCAAAACTTGCTGTAACTCCGCCAGTTGTAGGAGATGTAAGGATTGATACATAAAATAACTTTTTATTTGATTGATAATCATATGAAGCAGAAGATATTTTAGCCATTTGCATTAAGCTCAAACTCCCTTCTTGCATGCGTGCTCCTCCAGAAGCACACACAATAATGACAGGTAGAGATCGATTAGTAGCATACTCGATCAAACGGGTGATTTTCTCACCTACTACGGATCCCATACTACCTCCCATAAACTGAAAATCCATAACTCCAATTGCTATGGGAATACTGTTTAGTTGACCTACGCCCGTTTGAACAGCTTCAGTTAAACCCGTTTTTCTTTGATAAAAAGAAATGCGATCTATATAAGGTTCCTCCTCTGAATGAAATTCAATGGGGTCTATAGAGACCATATCTTCATCCATAGGCTCCCAAGTGCCAGGATCTATAAAGAGTTCAATTCTATCTGAACTACTCATTTTCAAATGATATCCGCAGTATTCACAAATATTCATTTTTGAACTAAAAAATTTTTTATAATTTAATCCATAACAATTCTCACATTGAACCCATAACTTTTTGTATTTTGTATTTAGATCGAAATCATTATATTTTTCTCTTCCATTGAAATAACTGCTACTAGTTTTGATACTAGAATTTCCATTTTCAATACTACTTGTACTTTCCGTACAAATGAAACTAGAAATGTAACTGTCGATATCACTGTAAATGTCACTATTAAGACTGATTTCAAAGTGAAGATAACTATCAATGCAACTATTAATGTGATTATTCCAATTAGATTGAGTATCATACATGGAATAATAATAATAGTAGTAATTACTACTATTAGACCCACTATTCAAATAACTAGGTAGTTCACTCAAAAAAGAACTAGCATTGTCAATATCAAAAATCTGATTTTCAATATCAAAATATACAGAATAAGTGTCACCATTACTATTTCTAACTAAAAAAGTATGATCAGAGA